CTAGACTTCAAAAATTCAGGGACTTGAGAATGGAACAAAAGACAGGTAGACTCAACCGTCTTCCGAAAAGAGACGCAGCTCGATTGAAGAGACAGTTAGCTCACTTGCAAACATATCTGGGCGGGATTAAATATATGACGGGGTTACCGGATATTGTAATAATCGTTGATCAGCAAGAAGAACATACGGCTCTTCGGGAATGTATCACTTTTGGAATTCCAACGATTTGTTTAATTGATACAAACTGTGACCCGGATCTCGCAGATATTTCGATTCCAGCGAATGATGACGCTATAGCTTCAATCCGATTAATTCTTAATAAATTAGTATTTGCAATTTGTGAGGGTCGTTCTAGCTATATACGAAATCCCTGATTAATAATAAGATAGATTAATAATAAGATAAAGAAATTATTTTGTGAACTCCATAGGTTTATGGAATCGGTTACTATTCCTGAATCGTACAAAAGAGATAAAAATAACCGAGTATATTATGTGATTTGTTGGTATCTAAAATATACAATTTAAATCTAAAATATACAATTTAGGTGGGCAAGTCGAAAAAAAAAAAGATGGTTGAATCAAAATAATTCCTTTTAAAGTTTTCTTTCTTTCAGAGGGCAATATGAATGTTCTATCATGTTCCATCAACACACTAAAAGGGTTATATGATATATCCGGTGTGGAAGTAGGCCAGCATTTCTATTGGAAAATAGGAGGTTTCCAAGTCCATGCCCAAGTACTTATTACTTCTTGGGTTGTAATTGCTATCTTATTAGGTTCAGCCATTGCAGCTGTTCGGAATCCACAAACCATTCCGACTGGCGGTCAGAATTTCTTCGAATATGTCCTCGAATTCATTCGAGATGTGAGCAAAACTCAGATTGGAGAGGAATATGGCCCATGGGTCCCCTTTATTGGGACTATGTTTCTATTTATTTTTGTTTCTAATTGGGCGGGGGCGCTTTTGCCTTGGAAGATCATAGAGTTACCTCATGGGGAGTTAGCCGCACCTACGAATGATATAAATACTACCGTTGCTTTAGCTTTACTTACGTCAATAGCATATTTTTATGCGGGCCTTAGTAAAAAAGGATTAAGTTATTTCAGTAAATACATTCAACCAACTCCAATCCTTTTACCCATTAACATTTTAGAAGATTTCACAAAACCTTTATCACTTAGCTTTCGACTTTTCGGAAATATATTAGCCGATGAATTAGTAGTTGTTGTTCTTGTTTCTTTAGTACCTTTAGTGGTTCCTATACCTGTCATGTTCCTTGGATTATTTACAAGTGGTATTCAAGCTCTTATTTTTGCAACTTTAGCTGCGGCTTATATAGGCGAATCCATGGAGGGGCATCATTGACTAATTTTCGAAATAGCTTAGTGCCAGACAATCTATGCCTTGTTCAAGATAATCTACTTATACTTAGTGAACATAAATAGACAAAAACGTCTATACGATCTAAAGGAATAATAAATAAAAAAAAAAGATTACGATATTAGGGAATTGTAAAAAAAAAAGGAAAGAGATCTAAAAAAAAAAGATCTTTTTCCTAGAATTCGTTTGGATCATTTATACCTTCTTCCAATGAATATTCTCTTTATATTGATTTTGTCGTGATTATTTTGTTCATTCAATTCCAATCTTAGGAGTCATAATCTGAATAAGAATTCTTTGTTTGTTTACAACGTGTGATTTAAAAAAGAGGTTCTATAGAGCGATTTCTATTTCAGTCGGTTTTATTCAATTCAACGATTGACCAAAAAAAATATTAATAAATAATAAATTACACGAGCTTAGTCAACCAAAAACAAAGACTTATATTTCTATGCAATGATTCAGACTAATGAATTCGTCCATTTAGATTGATTGTATTTATGTGGAATAATGATAAGGAAGAGAAAAATTTATAAAAAACGAGATTCAGAAAAAATAGATTGTTTAGGAGAGTGGAATCAAACTAGGTGTATGTAATATATATAATGGAAAATGGCTATAAGTCAACTTTCTTTTTGTGAATGTTTCAAAAAATGATTTTCGAATCCGATTGAATCTAAGAGAATCTAAGATACGAATAGTTGGTTTACGTTATGGAAGAAGGATGTGTATATGTAATATACAGTATTACCTAGTTATATATGAGTTAAAAGATATATCTAATCCGCCCTACTACTGGAGATTTAGATAAGGATTCCAATAAAAGTCCTTCCTTTTTTTTTTCGTTTGTAACTGTGAATTGAATAAAGAGATTAAATCAAGAAAAAGAACGAAGAGTTCGAATTCAAAGAATAATTCGGAACAAAGAAAGAAAAGAAATGGAAAAACAAAAAAGTTGTATGAATTCACAAAAACTTTGTGGATAGGAACTAAAAAATAGATATCGAAGTAGTTCTGATGATTCAATAATATTATTACTTCAATTCGGAGTTCTTAGTTACTTCGACTGGATGAAAATCTTATTGAGGGAATGAATAATTAAGTCATAATTTATTGGTTGATTGTATCATTAACCATTTCTTTATTTTATTTTGGTGCGAGGAACTTATCATGAATCCATTGATTTCTGCCGCTTCCGTTATTGCTGCAGGATTGGCTGTTGGGCTTGCTTCTATTGGACCCGGGGTTGGTCAAGGTACTGCCGCGGGCCAAGCTGTAGAAGGTATCGCAAGACAGCCCGAGGCGGAGGGAAAAATACGAGGTACTTTATTGCTTAGTCTGGCTTTTATGGAAGCTTTAACAATTTATGGACTGGTTGTAGCATTAGCACTTTTATTTGCAAATCCTTTTGTTTAATCCTATAAAAAAATACGTATTTTTTTTTTATTGCCTTGGACTTGCTGCTTGTTTTTTCGAATTCTATCAAGATTTTATTCCTACAATTATTTATATTTATTTATTTTTATTGGGACAATAACCCACGGGAAGGACTGATTTGAGGATGAAGAATTAGTATACTAACTCGCTTTCTTCCTTCCCCCTTCTTAGTCCAATCGAAATCTTTTTTTTAAAGTAAATGTTACAACAGGATATATTATTTTGTTTTGCAATTGACACGAGACCAGGTACCGAATTCTAAACTGAATTTAGAATTTTAATAAGAACAATACTTATTTAGAGATTTCCAATTGAAAAAAAAAAAAAAAATAGATAATTAGTCTGTCTATAGTCTATAAGAAAAGAGGAGATCATATGAAAAACGTAACCGATTCTTTCGTTTCCTTGGGTCACTGGCCGTCCGCCGGGAGTTTCGGGTTTAATACCGATATTTTAGCAACAAATCCAATAAATCTAAGTATAGTCCTTGGTGTATTAATTTTTTTTGGAAAGGGGGTGTGTGCGGGTTGTTTATTTCAAGAATAGGCTGGATTGAACCAGCTGCGCTTTTTTCGTTTTAATTAGGAAAGGCAAGGTGCATAATCCTGCGAATTACTTCTGAATAAATTAAGAAATCATCTTTAAGAACCATAGCAGTTCGTGATTTATGGGGTAAATATACTTTGATTCTCTATCAACCAATAACGTGGGACCATTAACATGGTTAAAGCTAAACTGTTTGAAGTCTAGATGCAGCAAGGTACTCTTTCTACTACTATGTTAATATCAAAATGGGTTCAAAATAAATAGTTGGAAATAGTTTTCGGTATAGAACACTCATGTCGAAAAAAGGCTTTGAACCCCCCTTTTTTTTTTAATGGGTATTTCACCCATTCTTATCCAATGCTGAGTCGATAACCTATGCATTAAAGTAAATTCTTTGGATTTGAAGAAAAAAAGGAAACAACTTTACTGACAATTACTTGTTTGGTCAGAAGAGTCCTCCGAATATTCCGGTCTTGGATTAGTGATTAGTTTCGATATTTTTGGGGGGGAATATGAATTATGAATAGAGAAGAGAGGATAGGCTCATTTCAGTCAAAAAAGATATGGGAATTTTCTCATAAGTAATTGAAAAAAAAAATTGAGCGTGAGAGCCAAATGAATCGAAAGATTCATGTTTGGTTCGGGAAGGGATCATGGAAGTTTTGCAATGAATGGAAAGATAATCTACTTTCATTAAGTGATTTATTAGATAATCGAAAACAAAGGATTTTGGATACTATTCGAAATTCAGAAGAACTACGCGAGGGGGCCATTGAACAGCTGGAAAAAGCTCGGGACCGCTTACGGAAAGTGGAAATAGAAGCAGATCAGTTTCGAATGAATGGATACTCTGAGATAGAACGAGAAAAATTGAATTTGATTAATTCAACTTATAAGACTTTAGAACAATTAGAAAATTATAAAAATGAAACCATCCATTTTGAACAACAAAGAACGATTAATCAAGTCCGACAACAGGTTTTTCAACAAGCCTTACAAGGGGCTCTAGGAACTCTGAATAGTTGTTTGACCAACGAGTTACATTTACGTACCATCAATGCGAATCTTGGCATGTTTGGGGCGATAAAAGAAATAACGGATTAGTCCTTCTACTGTAGGCATTATTTTTTTTTTTCCAAAAAAATAAAAAAAAAATACTCATGGTAACCATTCGAGCCGACGAGATTAGTAATATTATCCGCGAACGTATTGAACAATATAATAGGGAAGTAAAGATTGTAAATACCGGTACTGTACTTCAAGTAGGCGACGGCATTGCTCGTATTCATGGTCTTGATGAAGTAATGGCAGGTGAATTAGTAGAATTTGAAGAGGGTACAATAGGCATTGCTCTGAATTTGGAATCAAATAATGTCGGTGTTGTATTAATGGGTGACGGTTTAATGATACAAGAGGGAAGCTCCGTAAAAGCAACAGGAAGAATTGCTCAGATACCGGTGAGTGAGGCTTATTTGGGTCGTGTTATAAATGCCTTGGCTAAACCTATTGACGGTCGAGGTGAAATTTCAGCTTCTGAATCTCGGTTAATTGAATCTCCTGCTCCAGGTATTATTTCTAGACGTTCCGTATATGAGCCCCTTCAAACAGGACTTATTGCGATTGATTCGATGATT